ATGTAGCACAACACAAGGGCTATAGCGCAGTTGGTAGAGTAGCTCGTTTACACGAGCGCCAATGTTTTTCAAGGAAGTCCGCCGTGCAATCAAAAGCTTGCTAAATCCATGTCTTACTCTATGACTTTGAGAAAAAAAAAAAACAAGAGAATAATAGCCTGACAATTAGTTCTAGTTCGGTTCGATTCAGGTGCTCGTTTAGTCGCTAAATAGACCCCATTATTGTATTGTATTAATTTAATATCTTGATTTGATATGGTGGATTCCGAGGGTATTCAATGCTAGGCATAATGAGCATAAGGGCCTCAAAAAATCTCTTTTCGTCCTATGAACTTTAAGGCGTACAAATTTTCATATTGGATTTTTTAAGCCGAACGACGGAGGCTCTATTTAAGATTTTAAATAATCGATGCCAAAGGCGCACCTACGTCAAGATAAAACTCTTCTTTGAAACACTTTGGTAGTGCTTATGAACCAAAGGTCAAGTCAAGTAAATAATGAAGTAGAGTACATGGAACCATATTTTTTCTTGATAGAAAAAAGATGGCGGACTGGCTGATATTTACATTAGTTAATGAAAGAGCCCAATGCAAAAAAAAAATGCATGTTGGGTCCTTGAAACTAAATCATTTTTATAAAAATCCGTTTGATTGATCCGTTTTACCGAAAAGGTCATCGGTTCGAGTCCGTATAGCCCTAAGGGTAAAATTAACCATGGAAAAAATTACCGACTACTTGACAAAGGTAATTTTTTGTTATATAAATATACAAACAAATAGATGGAAAAAATTACCGACTACTTGACAAAGGTAATTTTTTGTTATATAAATATACAAACAAATAGATGGAAAAAATTACCGACTACTTGACAAAGGTAATTTTTTGTTATATAATATACAAACAAATAGATGGAAAAAATTACCGACTAAGAGTAGGATTTTTAGTAAAATAATTTTATAAAAGTTTTATTTATCTTTACATTGATTGATTACTATGAATTATAATGTCATAAAATGGGATGCGTGATAATAAATACAACAACGGTTCGTGTGGGTCTCATCTCATATGATCTGATCGGAAATTTTTAAATTATGCATTCAACTCTTACAAATATCATAGATAACACGGATATCCCTCAATTTACTTTTCAATAAATTGCTTTAATATTTCATTTTCTCATCTTTAGAAATATAAAAAAAATCTCTTATCTTCTTTCTATTTTTTATAAAAGTACAGATATTAGGGGGTTCTAATAACTATGACTCTTATTTTCAATTTGATAAACCAACCTTTTGTAAAAAAAGGGCGGTTACCCTTCTTGGAATTAAAAAGGAACTTAGGACACAAGTATAAATCGCTTATTAACGCAACAGAAAATTCGGGTTCTCTTGATGAAAAGAATTTTAGCGCGGAGGATACCAGGATAAGTGATACAGAAAGTCTTGGGTGGATCCCCGAAAATAGGGGAATTGATAATATTATATTAACTAAAAACCCGGGAGAGGAGGTAAATAATATGGAGAAGCGGGATCTGGAACGGGACGTAAATCAGAAAACTGATGGAACAGAGAATATAACGGAAACGGACGGCATGCGAAAATTTGCGCATTTGTGGGTTCCCTGCGAAAATTGTTATAATTTGCACTACAAAAAATGCTTTAATGCAGCGAGAATCTGCGAAAAATGCGGAATTCATTTAAGAATGAATAGTTGGGATAGGCTAGAGCTTCTGATTGATGAAGGCACTTGGATTCCCATGGATGAAGACATGGTTTCGAGGGATCCAATTGAATTTGATAAAGAAGTTTTTTATGAAAAAATTAACTACAAAGAATTCTTAAAAGAATTTATGGGTTATTATAGTAAGAATTCTGTATTCATTGAAATACTAAATAATACCGACAAGGAGGAGGATCGCGAAAATGATAAGTATTGTTTCAAATGCGGGATTGATAGACCTGATTGTTTCGAGGAACTCCACGAAGGGGAGATTAGCCCTTTCCAAATTTTTTTCGGGTGTGCGAAATATGATACAAGGGATTCTGGTTTTTTCGAGGAATGCGCCAAAAAAGGTGGGCTTTTCCATTTCGAAATTTGTTGGATACTTAATAAATATTATAAATCAGATGAAGATGCTTTTCGGAAATTTTTTTCCAAAGATTATGAACCATATTTCAAAGACGATGAATTGTGTTCCGAAGCTTTTGAGACAGAATTTGATGAGAAACTTTTGGGCAATAATGCGATTGAGATTTACTATTTTCATAAGTCCTGCGAAAATATTTGTAGTATTTCTCCCTTATTTTATAAGCTTTTTTTCGAAAATCGGGTGGATCTTCCCAGATTGGAACAATTTTGTTCCAAATTTGGGATTGATCTGTCCGAATTTTTTGAATCTTTTCCCAAACACGAGATGGATTGCCTCAAATTTTGTCAAGAAGCTGGCAGCCTGGGGATTGGATTTTCGCTTTTATCTGATTCTTGTGAAAAACAAATTAGTTATGATTATCTTGACCTTGCTTTTTTTAGGAAAATTCCAAAAAGTGTTTCTGGGATTTACAAATTTTTGGAGGAATCTTACAAAAATGAGCTTGATCTTTTCTTTATTCTTGACGAAATTGGCGAAAGGGAGAGGTTTAGGATTCTTTCCAAGCTTTCGAAAACTTTTTGCCGTTATAAACTTGGTATGCACAAATCCTTTGAGGGTATTGCCGAAAATCATAAAAAATATTTATCCAGAGATCATATTTCTTTTTCAAAGGATTCAACAAAAGATCATATTGATTTTGCGAAGGATTCTAGAGATCATATGGATCATATTGATCCGGATTCTAGAGATCATATGGATCCGGATGATGATTTTCATAATCCAACTGACCTTGATCCTGATAGAGATTCTTCTGCAGATTCTTACAGAGATCAGATTGATTTTCCGACGGATTCAAAAGATCATATCGATTTTGCGAGGGATTCTAGAGATCATATGGATCCGGATGATGATTTTCATAATCCAACTGACCTTGATCCTGATAGAGATTCTTCTGGAGATTTATTGGGCCGAAGAGACTCAAAAGATCTTATTCATCATATTTATTTTGCGAAGGATTCTAGAGATCATATGGATCATATTGATCCGGATTCTAGAGATCATATGGATCCGGATGATGATTTTCAAAATCCAACTGACCTTGATCCTGATAGAGATTCTTCTGCAGATTCTTCCAGAGATCAGATTGATTTTCCGACGGATTCAAAAGATCATATTGATTGGGATGAGGATTGTCGACCTCGAACTGCTCTGGATCCGGATAAGGATTCTTCTGGAGATTTATTGGGTCGAAGGGGTGGTAATGAAAATGGGGAGGAGGATGGATACTGTCAAAATCCAACTGGTCATGACCCTGATAAAGATTCTTCTGGATATTCAGCACGCCCAATGGATGGTATTAGCGTATATAAAGAGGAGGAAGACCCTCTGGCTTATATTTTTACGGATTCGGAAGATGTTACGTATCCTGTCAAGAAAGATATTTCCGAAAAAGAAAACGAAGGGGGAGAAGAGTCCGCAGCTTCTAGTGATTCTTCTGGATTGGAAGGGAAATATTATCGGGACCATATGGATTTATCCCCCAAAGAGACCGGGTTAGAAGAAATTTCGGAAAAAGATAAGGAAGGTTCGAAAAAGGAAGAAGAGTCCAAGGAAGAAGAGTCCAAGGAATCTAATGATTTAGAATCCGAATTTGAATTCGATTTTGAATTCGATTGGGACGAGTTTATAGAGACTTTTAATAGAAAAGTTCGTTATGCTGAAGTCGAATTTGACTTCGAGGGGAGATATGGTTCGAAAAAGGAAGAAGAGTCCAAGGAAGAAGAGTCCAAGGAAGAAGAGTCCAAGGAAGAAGAGTCCAAGGAAGAAGAGTCCAAGGAAGAAGAGTCCAAGGAAGAAGAGTCCAAGGAAGAAGAGTCCAAGGAAGAAGAGTCCAAGGAATCTAATGATTTAGAATTCGAATTTGATGAAGAAGAGTTCGCAGAATTTATTCATTTTAAGCCCGAAGATGATGAAGAAGAGGATATAAATTATATAGATTATTATGATTCTTACCAAGACGAGACCGGGTTACCTGAAGCTATTCAAACAGGTATAGGTGAACTAAACGGTATTCCTTTAGCAATTGGTGTTATGGATTTTGGGTTTATAGGGGGTTCTATGGGAGCCGTAGTAGGTGAAAAAATCACCCGGTTGATTGAATATGCTACCAAAAATTCACTACCCCTTATTATAGTATGTGCTTCTGGAGGGGCACGGATGCAAGAAGGCATCGTGAGCTTAATGCAAATGGCTAAAATATCTTCTGCCTTGTACGACTATCACTATAAATCGGTCGAAAAAGAATTGTTATATATATCAATTCTTGCATCGCCCACTAGTGGTGGTGTGACAGCCAGTTTTGGTATGTTGGGGGATATTATTATTGCCGAACCAGACGCCGAAATTGCGTTTGCGGGTAAAAGAGTAATTGAGGAAGTTTTGAAGGAGGAAGTACCCGAAGGTGCACAAACAACCGAAAATTTATTCGAAAAGGGTTTATTCGATCCAGTCTTACCACGTAATCTTTTAAAGAGCGCTCTAAGTGAGTTACTTGAGCTGCACGGTTTTTTTCCTTTGAATAAAACCCAAGCCAAGCATTAGGGTCAATTATTTGTGTCAATTCAATCAAAGTATTTGGTTTATCGGAATCAAAGTAAAAACTAGAAGGATGGAAGTTTTTAGCTGGCGACGCCCTATTTGTAGAATATAAAAAATAAAAAAATATAATGAATATAGAATATATATTCATTATATTTCCGATTACTAATCAGGAAACCCCTATCAATAAGAAGGAAAAAAAAGAAGGACTTCTTACCTTTTTTTTCCTTCTGCGAAATTTGTCAAATAAAAAAAATTTCATGTTCCCTTTTTCCATTTTGACATATGTATATAATTCATAAATCACTTTTTTCCTCTTTCGGGATTTTCCGGGAATCCCCTTTTTCCTTATTTAAAATCCCTCTATATTTTTTTTTTTATTGAATTAGTAGAAGCAAAAGAAAGAAGAAAAAATGAAGAATAATAAAGTCGATTATCATATATTATATGTGGAAAGGTTATTTTTTTAGTTCTACATTCCTTGCACTTATTATATATACTCTACTTACTTCTACTTCTATAGATATAGAATTCGAATTCGAATTAATTTATTAATATAATAACATAATAACAAAAAAAAATATAACAAACAGGTACAATATAGTAAATCGAGGTACCCATTCTATGACAACTATCAACTTTCCCTCTATTTTTGTGCCCCTAGTAGGCCTAGTATTTCCGGCAATTGCAATGGCTTCTTTATTCCTTCATGTTCAAAAAAACAAGATTGTTTAGATCCTGTGGGCCAAATCTAATTTTTCAAGACTTAGACTTGAATCATAAAACAGATATCTATTTAGCAGAATGGTCTACCACGTGATTTCTTCCGAACATAAACGAAGGAGCCCTTATGCATGTGCATGCGGAAACATGACATTAGGGGTAGATTTATTATTTTTGATCTAACTAGTTAAAAGTAAAGATTCACATCAGAATGGTACTAGTTGATGAGAGTTACATCGGAAATAAAAAGAATAAGGAAAGTCAAATTCATTTGGGATATTCTTTCAATTCAAATAAAATGCAACCCGATCTACTATGAATTGGCGATCAGAACGTATATGGATAGAGCTTATAACGGGATCTAGAAAAATAAGTAATTTCTGCTGGGCATTTATCCTTTTTTTAGGTTCATTAGGATTCTTATTAGTTGGAATTTCCAGCTATCTTGGTAGGAATTTGATATCTTTATTCCCCCCCCAGCAAGTTATTTTTTTTCCACAAGGGATCGTGATGTCTTTCTATGGGGTCGCAGGCCTCTTTATTAGCTCCTATTTGTGGTGTACAATTTCTTGGAATGTAGGTAGTGGTTATGATCGATTCGATAGAAAAGAAGGAATAGTATGTATTTTTCGTTGGGGATTTCCTGGAAAAAATCGTCGCATCTTCCTCCGATTTCTTATAAAAGATATTCAGTCCATTAGAATAGAACTTAAAGAGGGTATTTATACTCGTCGTGTCCTTTATCTGGAAATCAGAGGTCAGGGGGCCATTCCCTTGACCCGTACTGATGAGAATTTTACTCCACGAGAAATTGAACAAAAAGCTGCTGAATTGGCCTATTTCCTGCGTGTACCAATTGAATGAAGTATTTTGAAATGAATGCTTTCTTTCTCAGCTCGGAATAAAATAAAAAATCTACAATCCTTTTTTATATGGGGTACCTTAAGTAAGGTAAATAACGGAAATTAAATCAGAACACCCATTCGGGTCAAAACAGACGTATACGGGTATACATAAAAACCAAAAGGAGAATTTTTTTTTTGTTTACAAATTTGTCTGCAAAAAGGGGTTTTTTATTCGTATGGAAATCGACTCAACTCAATTCTCAATTCAATTCAGTAACAGTAATAAAAAAAAGTAAAAAATAGAAATAATAATGGACTCATTCCATATATCAAATCGAAATAAATAACTTTCTTTAGGCCCAGTAGTTAGAATTGATAGGTTAGATACAATACAAAAAAATCCTGTATTTTTCTTATATTATTTAGCAATCTTTCGTTTTATTTTTATTCTTTCTTTTGTTCTCTTTAATGATCAAACAATTGGCTTTCTTATAATTATAACGAGAATTTTATTATTCGAATTTTGTTTTGTTTTGCTACCCATTTTTGATCATCACATTCAGACCCTCAATTCGTTATTTTGTGCTAGGGGTAACTTGTGAAATTTTTCCAAAGATTTGATTGATATTATTGATATTTTGGTAGTCAAGTAAGTTCTCTCGTCTTGAAATCAAAATAATATTCATTAATTGAAGTGGATGTCCCACGTATTCATTAAAAGGAAGGAATTGCTTCGAATTGGATGGACCAATTGCAATATCTGGAAACACGATTTTTTTGTTTATTCATTCGAATTCAGAGTGGATTCTTTATTCTAAATTTTGTGTTTTTTCAAGATTCAAGGACTAATTAACAAATTAGAACAAAAAAAACAGAAAATAGACTCATGGATTCGATACTTTGTAATAGAATAATAGAACTCATGTTTCATAGAAATACTAGGTCGCATAGAGTCTACGAGCGCGACGGGTTCGTTAACAATTTATAGATGAAAAAAAATGGAAAAAAAGAGAGCATTTATTCCCTTTCTATATCTTGTATCTATAGTATTTTTACCCTGGTGGATCTCTCTATCATTTCAAAAAAGTCTGGAATCTTGGGTTACTAATTGGTGGAATATTAATCAATCTGAAACTTTTTTGAATGATATTCAAGAAAGGGGTCTTCTAGAAAAATTCATCGAATTAGAGGAGCTCCTTTTGTTGGACGAAATGATAAAGGAATACCCGGAAACATATCTACAAAAGCTTCGTATAGGAATCCACAATGAAATGATTCAATTGATCAAGATGCACAATGAGGATTGTATCCATATGATTTTGCACTTCTCGACAAATATAATCTGTTTCCTTATTCTAAGTGGGTATTCTATTCTGGGAAATAAAGAACTTATTCTTCTTAACTCTTGGGTTCAGGAATTCCTATATAACTTAAGCGACACAATAAAAGCTTTTTCTATTCTTTTATTAACCGATTTATGTATCGGATTTCATTCACCCCACGGTTGGGAACTAATGATTGGCTCTATCTACAAAGATTTTGGATTTGCGCATAACGATCAAATTATATCTGGTCTTGTTTCCACTTTTCCAGTCATTCTAGATACAATTTTAAAATATGGCATTTTCCGTTATTTAAATCGTGTATCCCCATCGCTTGTAGTGATTTATCATTCAATGAATGATTGAAAAGAAAAACGATATACGGATATTAATCCAATTAGAATTTAGAATTATAATGTTTCTTACTTCGTACATAATCAAAGCATTCAAAATCGTACTTACTCCTTCTATTTCTACCCACCCAAGGCGGGGAGTTTATCCCACATTCCAGTAATATTATTTCAGTAAATTCAGTTCAGTAAGGTAAATAGCAGAATCGTGGATAGGGAACTATACTAGCAACCTACCCAATTTATTGTAGAAATTTTCGGGATCAACGATTGATTGGACCATGCAAACTAGAAATACTTTTTCTTGGATAAAAGAACAGATTACTCGATCCATTTCCATATCGGTCATGATATATATAATAACTCGGTCATCCATTTCAAATGCGTATCCCATTTTTGCGCAGCAAGGTTATGAAAATCCACGAGAAGCAACTGGGCGTATTGTATGCGCCAATTGCCATTTAGCTAATAAGCCCGTGGATATTGAGGTTCCACAAGCGGTTCTTCCTGATACTGTATTTGAAGCCGTTGTTCGAATTCCTTATGATACGCAACTAAAACAGGTTCTTGCTAACGGCAAAAAGGGGGGTTTGAATGTGGGGGCTGTTCTTATTTTACCTGAGGGATTTGAATTAGCCCCGCCCGATCGTATTTCTCCCGAGATGAAAGAAAAGATAGGCAATCTTTCTTTTCAGAGCTATCGCCCCAATAAAAAAAATATTATTGTGATAGGTCCTGTTCCTGGGCAAAAATATAGTGAAATCACCTTTCCGATTCTTTCCCCGGACCCTACTACTAAGAAAGATGTTCACTTCTTAAAATATCCGATATATGTAGGTGGTAACAGGGGGAGGGGCCAGATTTATCCTGACGGAAGCAAGAGTAATAATACAGTTTATAATGCTACAGCAGCCGGTATAGTAAAGAAAATTTTTCGAAAAGAAAAGGGTGGATACGAAATAACCATAGTGGGTGCCTCGGATGGACGTGAAGTGGTTGATGTTATCCCTCCAGGACCGGAACTTCTTGTTTCAGAGGGTGAATCTATCAAACTTGATCAACCATTAACAAGTAATCCTAATGTGGGTGGATTTGGTCAAGGAGATGCAGAAATAGTACTTCAAGACCCATTGCGCGTACAAGGTCTTTTGTTCTTCTTTGCATCTGTTATTTTGGCACAAATCTTTTTAGTTCTTAAAAAGAAACAGTTCGAGAAGGTTCAATTGTCCGAAATGAATTTCTAGATTCGTGGATTTATCAACATCAAGTTCGTAACAAGAACAAAATTTTTGTTGATAATTCTTTGACAGTTTTGGATGATCAAGAAATAAAAAAATTATAAGAAGGCTCTTGTTTTGTTTATACTATTTTTCTACATCTACGAGAAGTCTGGAATTACTTGTACTACATTCTTAGTTAGAATATATCTATTGCAAAGAGGACTATTTGACTTTTTTTTACTTTTTTTTTCGATCGAAATTGGGATGATGTCACTATTATCAAATATCATATGATACCTCAATTTCATAGAGTGTATCAAAAGTTTTCTATTCGATTCTAGAATAAAATTCGACTAGATACTAGACTAGACTAGACTAAGCGGGGAATATAACGAAAAGAGACGATAAATGAGGGGAACAAACGATTCTAGGGGGGGTTCGTTGCCTTCCCGGTCTTCGACACACGACAAGGAATTGTACACATACTTGCTTGTCGTGTGCCGAAATAGTAATGAGTCTGGATTCCCTTCGTCAAAGACTTAGTCGGAATTTCATTTTTTTCGAGATTTCATTTTTGTTTTTTTTTTTTTAGATTTAGATTGATTATTTTATTATATTATTATTACGCATATAATTATAATATACCTTATTTTATAATATACTACTTTAATAATATACTTTACTTACTATAGTAGTGGACAAACTGAAAAAAAAAAAGATAGAGGAAAATTGATTGAACAAATGGAACTTCTTGCACGATATTTGATCTAGAAAAATATCGATTCTATTGTGTGATTCAATAAATCAAGTGATTCCTTCTTTCTTTTAGGAAGGGTCAATTAAAGAAGACTAT